ATGTTCCATTTTCTAACTAGAACTACTATACTCTAACTCAGTATAATGATAACGTATTATCCCGTTAATTCCTTTTTTATTCCAAATAAAAACAAAACATCTCTATTTTCTGAATACTATAGACTGGACTTTTATGAAAAAAAATGATCAAAAAAAGAAAAGCCCCTTATCGGATTCGAACCGATGACTTACGCCTTACCATGGCGTTACTCTACCACTGAGTTAAAAGGGCTTATTTTATTTAATTCCCGAACAAGTTACTGTGTAGATAAAATCTCTATATACACATATTATAATAAGTATATGCAGTAGACTCATAGTGGCTAGTGACTTATTTTTGAATAATCAAATGGATTTGCCTAGGAAATCTAGGGTAAAATGAATTGTTTCAATACTGGCCCTAATTTCTTTTATTGAGATGATCCCTATCAAAACAAAATTCACTTGTATGATACATAACATACATGTAAATTCGACATAAAAGAGATTTCAAGATATTTCATCGAATCATGTGATGAATAGATTCTACTTGTTCCCTTGAACTAAAGCCTTAGATAATATTTTGATAACTTCTCGATCCCACTTACTAGATTTAGTAGATTTATATAGAGAATGTCGATTCTAATGAACGATTCATGAATGACGAATCAAAAAATTTTATACAATTATGAAAAACGGAAAGATCCCTCGGATCTAATCATATCATTCATTCCATTATATTGACAATTTTAAAAAACTGATGATACTATTATCATAGTATGAGGGCGATTGAGCAAGTGGGCCCCCATCGTCTAGTGGTTTAGGACATCTCTCTTTCAAGGAGGCAGCGGGGATTCGAATTCCCCTGGGGGTAGGGTACTACGAAAGGAAGTTGATCATGGATTAACAATAAGCCTAAAATTGATTCTTCCTGGGGTCGATGCCCGAGCGGTTAATGGGGACGGACTGTAAATTCGTTGGCAATATGTCTACGCTGGTTCAAATCCAGCTCGGCCCAATAAGTAGCCAATCTATCATGAGACGGATGGTATAACCCCCTTGTTCTTCAGAAATACCCCATACGAAGATAAAAAAGAATCAAATTTTCTGCGAGATCCCTTATTTCCCTGGGATTGTAGTTCAATTGGTCAGAGCACCGCCCTGTCAAGGCGGAAGCTGCGGGTTCGAGCCCCGCCAGTCCCGACGCATCCAATATCCAATAAATACATCAATTCATTTTTCCCTTTCTATGAACTAGTCTAGTAAAGGGTGTCGGGGGGCATACTTTCATTTCCAAAGCAAAAAAGAGTTTTTATTTATTATTTTTTCTTTCCTATTTTTTCCATTTCGCTTTTATTCTTTGTTTAGGTTTGTAACTATGTAATTAATCGAAGTGGAAAGGAAACCTGATGATCCTTTATCAGATGATTGTCCAAGGAAGATGAAAGGTAGGTTTTTTTTAGAAAAAAAAGGAAACGGATGATAAATATAAATAAAGGAATTTTGGATTGATTGGATCAGGAATCGAAATCTGGATTCGGTATGGATAAAAGAACTTCCTATGTTATACTATTCAAGTCTCGACGGCGGGTTGATTTGATAGATCAGATATTGTTATTCATGATATTGATCCGATTCAAGATCATCGAGAGGTAATTCATTGAATTTACAGACGAAATATTTATCATCTCTAGGGGATTAAATCCCGAGTTATTGTCAAGTAAAAAAACCGATAAGATTATGGAAGTAAATATTCTTGCATTTATTGCTACTGCACTATTCATTCTAGTTCCTACCGCCTTTCTACTTATCATTTACGTAAAAACAGTTAGTCAAAATAATTAATTCAATTGAATTTTCAAATTCAATTGAATTAAACTTTCCTTCGGAGTTCTTATCAAAAATTGACGAAGTCAAATGAAAAGGATTCCAATTTCACGTCTTAACTTAAATGAAATCAGCGGATTCTAATTGGCATTAGACTAAGAGATAGATAGTATGGTAGAAAGAAAGATTCATCTACCATACTATCTATCTCTTAGTCTATCAATTTAGTCAGTCTATAAAGTTGTAATCTAGAATAAAGATAAAGGCTTAAGTTTCTATAGATCAATCTACAATATTCTCTTCATATATGTATATATGTGTATATTAATTACATATATATTGTATGGCGTTGACATAAAACCCGATTTGCTACATCTATTTGTTCCGATCAATCTGAGATAATTCTTATCTTAGGATTCTAATTCCCTTCATTTCACTAATAAGGAAGAGGAAGCCTCACCCATTTTGAACGCCCGAACCATGATATGAAATAAGTCGATAAAGCATAAATCGCTTTTCTCAAATTAGAAACCAAATTGCCCAATATGTGACCTGCCTGAGGCAAGATCTTATTATTGCATAGTCTCTCGTGAGACAACCACTATCTCTATATCATTTCTCATACAAAGTGCGTATACACTTAACAAAACGACTTCTTTTTTGAATAGTAAAGAGGGAAAAAAAGTCCGGTCTTCCTCAGTATGTATCTATAAAGTAAAGATAGTAACAGCCCATTCCCCTCTTAATTCAATTAGAAAATTTCGTAAGAAATTTAGGTTGGAATAATCTGAATCCCTTTCTTTTCGAAAGACAAAGACGGGAATCGCTGAAATATCTCTTTGAGAGATAGGGTATGATTCATATCATAGATTATTCCATTGGACTCCAATGAGATTCTAAATTCGGAGATTTTGATTTGAAATAGTTCAAAATGCGTTGCAGAACGATCTATAAAACAATTGATACGGTTTGATTCCTGAACTAAATTAGTAATACTTTTAGAGCCCACTTCTTCCCCACACTACGAGTGAAAGGGAAAATGTAAAGACTACCATTAAAGCAGCCCAAGCGAGACTTACTATATCCATGTGAATTATGTCCCCTATCTCTATAAATACAAAGGAATTATTCCTTTATTCCTCACTAATAATAGTGGAATCAATGGCGCAGAGTCAAAAAGGGATTCTGACCGAACACTTTTGAGAAACCAATCCAATAAATCGATTATGATTTCGAATCGGGAAAGATTAAACACAAGCAAAATACGTAGTAACGTCCCGAGGCAATGGGAACATGTAGGAATAATAAAAATAAGGCCTATTCTTGTTGACCTTCTAAGTAAAAATAGAAGAGTAGAAAACACTAAAAAAGATAAATCACGATCTATTACAGACCCCTAATTTCCCCACTTGCTCTAATCCGTACTTCCTATCCCGATTATCGCTGTGAAACAAGGGGCTTGACTAGGGGTTGCCAAAAAAGAATTCTTTCTTTTTGCCCCCTTTTTCTATAAAAGTCAAAATCTAATATTGATTGGATTTTGGATTCCTGAGCACTCCGATATTCTCGCGAATCCGTCGTATATAAAGCAACTTCCGCCCTTTTCGAAGACTATTAATTGAATTTCCTATCAGGCTCCACAATCTGATTCAAGATCCAGTCACTAAACACTTCCGTAGTAATAGAAGAAAGTCGTGAAGTCTTGATAGCCCCTCTACCAGTAGATTAGAATATTTTCTTGAATCCTAGATGCGAACGAGGATTCAGAATCTTTTAATTTATAAAACCTTCAGACCACATGCTTAATGCTTAGAATAAAACAAAGTATCAACTGCCTGTTTCCTATGCTTTTACCGGGGAGCGTTCTGCGGGTTATATCAGCAGAGGGGAAGAAGATCTTTCGAGTTTTTTTTGTTGATCAGGCGACACCCGGATTTGAACTGGGGAAAAAGGATTTGCAGTCCCCCGCCTTACCACTCGGCCATGCCGCCAAAATGATACAAACTAGATGCAAATTGTTCCGGAGTACTTAATTTTTTTATTGTACTTGCATTTTGACTCCTGTTTTCCTTAATCTTTTGCCTAAAAGAAAAACCCCCTTTTGGTTGGATTTGATCCATCCCTTCGATTGATTGTATAGTATCTGAAAATACAAATTTGATTTCTCAAAAATGAGAGAATGTTTTTAGCATTGTGTATTTTCAGCCGACAAATTCGAACCATTAACTATTGACTGCTTCCTTTCGAATTCATGAAAGATTCTGGGATTTGAATCTAAAATTGCGTTTTCCTAAAAACATAAGAAAATACAAATTAAGACAGAACTAATCAGTATTATTCAGTATTAAATTTTTTCCATAAAAAAATCCTTCTCAATTTCAATTATAACAAAACATATGGGTATATGTAAACCCCAGAACATAAATTGTTACCCAGATATCTATTATCTAGATATCTTGTCGATAGGGAATTATCCTAAAATTATCCTACTTCACTTCTTCAATTTTGCATTGAATAGAAATTATCTTTTGATAGAGCATGGCCCGGGCTGTCCCGAATAGAACTGGCAATAAAAGAGAAGTCGGATATTATAGCTATTTGCATACGTGTTTAATAAATGCAACCCTTCTTATACCCTTTGTATACCCTTCATCTACTCAAAAATCAGTACAGTACAAACATTTCTCTTCTCTGCAAATAAATCGTTTTTTGAACAACGAAATCCCTAGGTGGTTAAGTGCTAAAAAAATGGATTATATCAGATTTTTTTATCTTTATCTACCAAATACCGAATCTTTTTATTTTTCTCAAATTCAAATATGTAATATCATAATAATGGTATAATTTTAATCAGTTTATTTTTGTTTTGCTATTCTATACAAAAACCTATGACCTTAATAAGTCTAAGAGAATTCTGTTTCTAGGATTGTTTTATCAATTCCTTTCCATTTTGATCTGTTGCAATTTCCACTTTAAGTAGAAAATTTTCTTTATTCCTCCGTTCATACGTAGTTTATACATTTCATTCCAAATATGGAGTTGGGTAAAATTTCATGTGATTCAGTAAACAGAATAGAAATTCCATCAGTGCTAGATCGTCGATTTAATTCGATGAAGAATGTACTTAATTTAATAATGATAATGGGATTTTTTGATAAATGGGAAATTTAAAATGCTCGGGGATACAAATGAGG